GTAAATAAGAAGATTGTTTACGAATAAAAACTAAGAAAAATTCCCATTCAAATACATAAGAATTGTATAGGAACCGAAATAATCTTTTATTTTCTTTTGAAAAAACGTAAATAGATTTCTTCTGAGTAATGAAAAGACTATTCAAATTATGATATTCGTGAAGAAAGAACCGCAATAAATGTAAAAAAGGAACATCTTGAATCCAACATTGAAGAATTTGAACCAAGATTTCCATATGTATGGGATGAGGTATTAGTATATCTGAGACATAATTTAAATGTGATAATTTGTCCTCTAAAAAGGGAAAAATTGAATGAATTGATCGTAAATTATGATATTTTGGTATTTCTTTTTCTTCGAAATAAGATACTAATCGCAACGAGAATGGAATTTCTACAATAATTGCAAAACTTTCTGATATCATTTGAGAATGAAAATGAGAAAAAAAAAAATTATTGTGGTTGTATCCAACGAATCGATTTTGATTAGAATCATTAACCAAAGAAATCAAAAAATTCTGTTGATAGATTCGAGTAATTAAACGTTTTACAAGTACTAAACTAGATTTATTGTCATAACCAAAAACTTCCACAGGTTCGTAAAAAATCGAACCATTTAACCCATGATTATGAGCAAGTGCATAAATATATTCCTGAAAGAGTAGCGGATATAGGAAGTGTTGTTGCCGAGATCTATCCTTTTCTAAATATCCTTGTAATTCTTCCATTGACTTACATTTTTTCTACTTGAAACAAAAACAGTAGGCATTTCTTGGGTTATCAAATTATACATAGTGCAATATGGTCAGAACAAGGTATGTATTATGTATAAAAAAATATATATACCCCGGAAACAGAAAGTCCAATCAACAGATCTTTTTCCTATCCCCTTCTATCTAATGGGTTTATCCTCGTTATAATTACTAGAGGTTAAAAAATCTTTTATTTTTGCAACCCGATCGCTCTTTTGACTTTGGAACAAATTCTTTTTGTCAGTATACTGTTTCTTCTACACATTCGTTTCCAATCTATAATAGAGAATAGTTAGGATTTTTTAAAAAATAAAAAAAAAAAAAAGAATCAAAGGACCACTCACAGGAGAACCTTTTCCCGCATCAGGCACTAATTTTTTTTAACGTCTAATTAGATCGGGTAATTATTCAAATAAAGAATAGAAGCTCGTTGCTTTTTTTTACCAGAATTGGAGCCGTAGGGCTCTATCCATTTATTCACTAAACCCAACCGTAAATGTGAATTTTTTTTGTCTTCCTCCTAAAATAAAAACAAAATTTTGGACTGATCTGGTAAGGATCGACTCCAAATTCTACTAAAAAAAAATAGGAATCTAATAAGAAATTAAGAAATTCCATTTTCTTCTTATTATTACGACATGCTGTTTTTTCCATCCATTACCTTTCAGGATCAGTCGCGGTTTTATAGACTCTACCAATAGTCTGGACGAATTCGTTACTTCATCCAAATGTGTAAAAGATCATAGTCGCGCTTAAAAGCCGAGTACTCTACCGTTGAGTTAGCAACCCAGATAAATATGATTTGTAGATACGATCGAAATAAAAAAAATCAATTGAATTGCACTGTACAACTACGTCAAAACATTGAACTAACAAGAAATAGAAAGGAAAGATTTTATGATCAATTCTAAACACCAAAATAGCAAAATGAATGGATCGGATTAAAAAATAAAAAACAACGGATTCCCAATAGAAATATCAAAATTTACAGACCGCCCATTTTCTCAAAATTTTGGATTTTCGTTAAGAAAATACATCTTGTATATGTATAATAGTAAATCCGGCAAACCCATCATTTGACCGAAGTAAAGGAAAAACCAATTAGGGGTCGGAATAAACGGATCCGCTTATCTACGATCGAATTATATTTGTTCGATACAACATTGTCAATATGAATGGAAAACAAATTCAATTAAATTAATAATTAATTAATTATTGTATTTAAGTATTAAGTAAATCAAATAAGAATTCGTGTTGGATTGGCACAACATAAATAAGAAATTTAGATGAAAAAAAAAAATAAGGAAAAGGTAGAGAAAAAGTATGAATACAACAAGAAAAGAGCAAATTTTGAGTAACTAATTGCCCAAAATAGATACTAGTTACCTTTTCTTGTTTATTTATTATTATTAAAAGAAATTTTGTTTTTTTTCTTTATGAAGGTCTTTCTTTAACTTGAAAATAATTCTGCCTTCCTTAAAATATCATGAACAGTTCCTGTAGGTTGAGCACCTTTTTCAAGGAAATAACGAATGGCAGGAACATTTAAATAAGTTTGATTCTGTATCGGATCGTAAAAACCCACTTTTTGAAGATCTCTTCCTTCTCTTCGGGATCGAACATCAATTGCAACGATTCGATAGATCGCTCATTGGGATAGATGTAGATAAATAATACCCCCCCCCCCCTAGAAACGTATAGGAGGCTTTCTCCTCATACGGCTCGAGAAAAAATGATTCTAATATTTCTGTATATTCTGTATATAATGGCAAATAGATCCATAAAATCATGAAGTCGACTATAATTTGAGTCGTTTTTTGTTCTTACTTACAGATACAGAAAAAAAGAAATATCATTCGTACTCATAACTCAAGTTGGGCAATTCTGAAAAAGTGCGAAGGTAACTCTTTAGACATTTCTTGAGTCGTCTCTAACCTCTTTTGTTTGTCTCGTCTCGAATCTATTTTTCTTCTTCATTATAATAAAATTAAAGAAAATTATTGAGACAATTGAAAATAGTGTTTCCTTGTTCCGGAATCCTTTCTCTTTACTTTGTAAAATCATTAGGTTTAGACATTACTTCGGTGATCCTTATTCCTTTTCAAAATGGCAGCAACATACCTTTTGTTTTTTGTTATTTCTTTCTATGAATAATACGAAAGATTAATTCCCTTGTAATATAATACACTTTTCATTTTCATCGAAAAAGTTTTACCAATTTCGACAAATTTGACTTTTTTATTTTATTTCAAACTTGTTCGAATTTTAACCCTTCGATTTCAATATTGAGGATATATTTACAAAGTTGGTCTAACTTATTAATTGTTACTAACCCTAGATTCTTCCCCCCGATAAATGAATCAATACTTTTTGTTCGAGCTCCATTATGTACTATTCCCATTTACCAACCTAACACAAATTAGGTTCCTAGCAAGAACAGAACAAACTATGTCGATTCAAGAGCATCTTCATTCCTATAGAAAATGGTGGATGTAAGAATCCACAACGAATCATGTCCTTCAAGTCGCACGTTGCTTTCTACCACATCGTTTCAAACGAAGTTTTACCATAACATTCCTCTGATTAAATTTCGAACCGGTATGGAATTGATTCAATATGGAATCATGAATAGTCATTGGCTCAAATGAAACAGATTTCTAAAAAAGACGAATAAACGCGTTTACTTAAGTCTTATTTACATCTTCAACAGATTGTTCGGGATGATGAATCATAAAAAGGATCATCCCTTTTTTTTTCGAACACATAAATGAAAAAGTAATTAAAAAAGAAAGGCCTTTACTTAATAGACTTAATAGAATAGATTTTCAATGATATTTAAAGGATCACAGATCCTTTTGACTTAACCAAGGGAAGGGGCCGCTGTTACTGAAATAGAACAATACAATAATAATACATAATATCTATTATACAGCATACAGACCAATTTTGTTTTACTTCAGATTCAAGAATCTTTCCTCCAATTCCATAAAAATGGAATATATAAATTTTCATCCATCCAATCATTACATTATATTGATTTCCAATTATTCAATTGAATAAGCTAAAATACAAAAAAATAAAATGGGATCCAGATCAATTTCTTTTTTTGTATTTTTTCCTTAGAAGTTTTAAGACGAACGATGAAATGCAATTAATACAAAAAACTACGTAATCTTTAGTCTCTACATAAAGTGTGGGATACACCATTTATTTTCTTTAGGCTTTCCTTGGGGAATGGAATAGAAAAAAGACCTTTTTTTTTTCTATTTCAATTCAGAATGCACCATGTGCGAATTCCCATTTCACGGGTATGGAACACAAGGTTTCCCTAAGTAACTAACTTCAATATGAATATGAGTATGAGCATACTCTGAATGGGAATGATCCACCCCCAATTCTTTTTTTAATTAAGAATTCAAAGAAATATCTTTATTTCTACCCGTACATTGAATTCAGAACAAAGAAGGGGTTGGGTCACACATTATATATATCCAATATCCAAGCAAGATTAAACAGAAAATTGTTAAAGAGAAGAATCTTTCGTTTCTGATGGAGACGATCTGGGACGGAAGGATTCGAACCTCCGAATAGCGGGACCAAAACCCGTTGCCTTACCGCTTGGCCACGCCCCATTTAGATTTCTATTCGACACTAATAAAGACTAATATTGGTATTGGTCATTCGTCAATCCCAGCCCAAATACATATGAAATACATTGTTGCTAGGATTCAACACATGTAAATATAGAATCACAAAAAATTCTTGATCAAATTATTGATCATTACATAAAATTCAATTAAGATATTGTACGAAACTATAATTCCTTGTATTCTCATTTGAGAATGAAAGGAAAGATTTTTGATTTGGGAGAGTTCGAAGAAAAAGAAGGATTTTTTGACCCGCCTTTTCATTTTTCCTTCATAAAAAGAACTCAACCAAAATCAAATTTTCTAATCTACAAGAATGAAATGTTTGTTATGCTTAATATCTTTAGTTTAATCTGTATCTGTCTTAATTCCACCCTTTATTCGAGTAGTTTTTTCTTCGCTAAATTGCCCGAGGCTTATGCCTTTTTCAATCCAATCGTAGATGTTATGCCTGTCATACCTGTACTATTTCTTCTATTAGCTTTTGTTTGGCAAGCTGCTGTAAGTTTTCGATAAAATTTTGAATACTCTGCAAAATTCATGATTTATTCGAAAAAAAAATTAGAAAATAAAAATGGATAAGATCAGATAAGTTTTACATTATGAACCCTCGATTCAAAAATAGAAATTCTTGTATATTGAATTGAATGACCGCGGTGATAAATTTGGATCAATTTATTTCCTCGTTCTGACATTCCAGTAAACAAGGACTTTCTAAGAACCCACAATACCCAATAACGGATATGGCCAAACATTTTTGGTAATGAAGGAATCAGAACCTTTCTTTTCTTATTACCTTATTATCTTATTACAAAGTAGAAAGAAATTTGTTAAAAATTACTTTTTTTTCAAGATTCAAGAAAAGACTTCATTTTTGGGGTGTTATGCCAAAATAACGTATGTGATAAAAAATAGGCAATCTATTTCCTTTTTCTAAAAAAAATAATCTTGGAGATTGTGTAATGCTTACTCTCAAACTCTTCGTTTACACAGTAGTGATATTTTTTGTTTCTCTCTTCATCTTCGGATTCTTATCTAACGATCCGGGCCGTAATCCTGGACGTGAGGAATAAAAAATGTTGAGTTTTCTTTATTTTTTTTTATATATTCCATACATTTAACATTTCCCTATGATGAAAAAATAAAAGGATCCCATTTTTTAAAATTTGAAAGTCTGAAGTGATCAGAGGGAACGGAGAGAGAGGGATTCGAACCCTCGGTACAAATAACTCGTACAACGGATTAGCAATCTGCCGCTTTAGTCCACTCAGCCATCTCTCCCAATTCAAAATTGAAATTTTTTTTTATGTGATGTGAAGTAAAAAGATTGAAACAAAAAAAACCTCGTTTTCTTTTTTTAATTATTTATTAGTAATAATTTATTATAAGATAGGATAAAGTAACGATAATAATATAAAAATAATAGAAATAATATATTAAAAACAAATTTTAAATTATATAATTATATATTAAAATGGATAAGATATCTACGAATTTGATCAGTAATTCAATTTAGATAATGATTCGAAACAGAGATCTTATCCCCAATAGAATAGATATAGACAGAATCCCTTACTTCATTTCTTTGATTTTGTAAGAAAGGCTCATTCCCCCGGCCTGGTTAAGTACTGGCCGGGCCATTACATTATTTCTTTTTTTGTTCTGATAAATCATTTCATAGATCAAACAATTTAATTATGTATGATTTGATATCAAATCAAAAATTCTTTGTTGTTATTGAAGCAACAAAGAAAATGTCTATCCCCAGTCCTATGATAGAAGTGCCATTTCTTAGTAGTTAGTATTATTAATACTATACTAATAATAAGAATACTATTAATACTATAGAATATGAAAGAATATTTTTCACATTCTTATTAAGTATTAAGTATATAAATATAAGTATTTTTTTCTCAATTTACTTAATTACTAACCGGAAAAGAACACATACATATAACAATTAATATTAAACAATATTAAAAATGAAACACACATATGTTATAACATATATAACATAACTCATTTACTTGTTCAAGGGACAAGCTTTATTTTATTTGAACATTTGAAATCCAATTGATCCGATTGATCCGAATTCAAATTCATAGGATCTGGCAGTTGAAGGGGAAGTTGAAAACGAAAAAAGAAATGCGGAATTCATTATTTTTATGTTATGGTCCAGCTTTAATAAATCCCTGGATTCGGAATGTCAGTTCAGTAATGACTTCCAGCAAATGAAAAGGATGACTTTTCATTTTATTTTTATTTAATTTAATTATATTAATTATATTTAATTAATTAATATTAATTATATATATATAATTAAATAATATAAATTATATTATGAATTAGGATCAAGTATGATCAAGTCAAGTTTTATTTAAATAAGCTGCTTTCTATTCTTCGCCTATTTTTTTCAAGTACCTCCAGCGGGACGAAGTGCCAACACTAGAATTGTCATGAGTCTGATGCTATCTTAATTGTATCTCATTCCTTTGCTCATTCCTTTGTTCGACAAAAGGTTCATTCATATATAATAATGGAGATATGTAGCGGGTATAGTTTAGTGGTAAAAGTGCGATTCGTTCGATTAATAACTTAAATAGTTAAGGGATCTTTCGGTTTTTTCATATTCCGATCAAGATCAAAAAAAAACTTTATTTCTTAAATTTAAAAGGTTTAATCCTTTTTCCCTCAATAGCATATTTGAGGAAGACTATACATTCTCACGATTTATATCCAAGGGTCAATTCCAAATTGAATACAAAATGGGATTATGGAATCGCGAAGCATAATTTTTTTTATTTCAATTGGATCAAATCTTCCAATTGAATGAGTATGAGTAAAGGATCTATGGATGAAGATACAAAACAAAAGTGTATTTCCAATCGTAACTAGATCTTCCATTTTTGTGTTGTAAAGGGAAGATTGAAGCCAAATAGCTAGAAAACGACGGTTTTGGTTTACTAGAACCGTCAGCATATTTATTGTTTTAGCTCGGTGGAAACCAAATTCTTTTCCTCAGGATCCCTCGAATGGAAATATGGAACGAAGTAACTAGATTAGGCAGATTTGGTATAATCCCCTCCTCTAGAAGGATCATCT